ATCGTACACTTGACAGATAACCCAGAAACTCTAAATTATCTTTAGATAATTGATTTATATTGACCTTTTGCGATTGAAACCATACGGAAAAATAACATTGCCATAAATTAACAAAATAATATTTCCATTTATTCATCAGAAGCGGCGTATCCTTTGTTGCCAGAATGAATTTTCCGTGATATCTAACATAATGTATGAAAGGATCCTTGAGTAACCCTAGGATCGCTGTAAAATTCTTAACAAAGACTTTTAAAAAATGTTGTATTTTTCGATAGAAAAAAATTCGCTCAAAAATAACTTCATAAGATGTCGATCGTAAATCATAAGACCGCTTGCGTAAAAAAAAAAAGATGGATTCGTATTCACATACATGAGAATTATATAAGAACAACAAAAATCTTGGATTCAAAAGGGATTTTTTTTTTATATCCAAATTCTTCCAATTGCAATACTCATATAGACAGAACCGAAAAAAATGCAAAGAAGAGGCATCTTTTACCCGGTAACGTAGGGTTTGAACCAAGATTTCTAGATGGATGGGATAAGGTATTAGTACATCTAACATATAATTCAAATGTGATAATTTGTCTTCTAAAAAGGGAAATATTGAATGAATTGATTGTAAATTATAAGATTTTTTTAATTGTTTTCCTTCGAAAGAGGATCCTAATCTTAGAGAAAATGGAATTTCTACAATCACTGCAAATAAAACAGATATTATTTGATAATAGAAAAGATTTATATGTCCCAAAAAGGGATTTTGGTTCAAATCCTTAGTGGGAATAATCAAACGATTCTGTTCATACATTCGCAAAATTAAGCGTTTCACAATTAGTGAACTATATTTTTTGTCAAAATTCGCATTTTCCAAGAAAATAGAGCGATTTCTATTTAATCTATTTAAACCGTGATGATAAGCAAGTACATAAATATACTCCCGAAAAAAAAGTGGATATAGAAAACTCTGTTGCCGAGCCCCATCGAACTCTAAATATCCTTGAAATTTCTCCATTTGGATTGAAATTTGATTTGAACTGAAAGTAAAGTCTTTATTTTCTTGAGTTCTGAAATGACACATAGTGCGATACAGTCAAAATAAGGTATTAGATTACGAAAACAATAGATACCTCATAAAACAGGTAGACTGCTAACCGGATTCTCTATCTTTAATAGGTTTCTGTTCGTTATATTTTATATTATAAAATAACAAAACAAGATGATTAGAACTCCTTTATTTTTTTAACCTAATCGCTCTTTTGATTTTGGAAATATATATATATTTTTATCAATATACTGCTTCTTTTACACATCCATCTCCAACCTAACCCAAACGGACTAGGGAAAAAAATAATTAGGACTCATGAAAATTTTGATAATAACACGCCAGAAAAAAATTCCTTCCCATACCCGTATTAGGCACTAATCTATTTTTAACATTTAATTAGATCGGGTAATTTTTCAAATTACGAATGGAAGCTCGTTTCTTTTTTTTCTGGAATCAGTAAAACTGCTTTTTTATCCATCCATTTATATTTATTCACTCGACCAAAATTGGAATTCTTTTTTTTTCGATACCGAAAACAAGGTAGGAAAAAAAAATTATCTCAATTCTCCCTTGATACGACATGCTATTTTTTCCATTCATTCCTTTCAGGATCAGTCGTGGTCTTACAAACTCTACCGCGGATCTGGACGAATCCTTTTCTTCATACAAATGTGTAAAAGATGCTAGTCGCACTTAAAAGCCGAGTACTCTACCGTTGAGTTAGCAACCCCCCCCCCCCCAAAAAAAAAAGAAAGTACTACAAATTATGAAGATACAACCAGAATAAAGAAAAAAAAAAAAAGAAAAATCCAGTAATGTGTGCGTCAGAGATACATATATCTATTTCTCTATGAGAGAATTATATTTGATCAATACACTGTTGTCAATATGATTGTGAATTTTTTTGTAATATACTGAAAAGAATCAAAAAATAAATAAAAACGCTTAACCCCTTGGTTTGTTAGTTCATACAATGAATGAAAGAATGAAAACTAAGCCAGCCAGTGTAGGGTAATCTCAAATATTTTTATACTTTTTTAGACCCATTTTTTATGGCCTTTAATTTTTTATGAATAATGAATAAATTATTCATATAATAATATATATATTTAGAAAATAATATAATAATATATATATTAATTTTATTCAGAATAGAAGTAATATATTATTTTATATACAGTATTATTTTCTATACAGTAAAATTTTGTATTTATACAAAATTTATAATTTCTATAGATCCAAAAATCCAAAAATTTTTTTTCATAAATTTGTTTATGATTATAAAACATAATAATTGTTACCAGGGTATTTATTAGTATTTGTACCTTCGGAAGAATACTAATAATAAAAATTCTAATAAATCAAAATAAATATGATGAAAGCGAAAGAGGAGTAAAGAAAGGAGTAGATAAAATTTGATACCAAGCTATATACAAGTCTTTCACATCCTCTTTTTTTTTTTATTTCATTAATTCAATTTCGTTTTATTAAGACTTAATTCCGTAAAAATCCCTGCTTTCTTTAAAATATCATGAACTGTTCTTGTTGGTTGAGCGCCTTTTTTAAGTAAATCGAGAATAGCAGGAAGATTTAAATAAGTTTGATTAGTTATCGGATCATAAAAACCCACTTTCCGAAGATCTCTTCCTTCTCTTCGGGATCGAACATCAATTGCAACGATTCGATAAACGGCTCATTGGGATAGATGTATATGAATAATACCCCCCCTAGAAACGTATAAGAGGCTTTGGCCTCGTACGGCTCGAGAAAAAAATTCAATGAGTCGAAGTTAACTCTCTGTTTAAAATTCAAATATTAAATCGATTAATAAAAATATTTAATCTATATAGCCAGTATTGAAACCCCTAAATATTTTTTTCCATAAAAAGCATTCGTAACATTCGTCCTCTCGTAACTCAAGTTAAATAACTCTCAAATATCTCAACAGAGAATCCTTAAGTACTCTTTTTATTGAGTAGTCTCTAACCCCTTTTTTGTTTGTCTCATTTTTTAGAATAAATTTTGATTCCTCATTCTGATCTAGTTATTCAAACAATTTAAAACTGTATTTCCTTGTTTCAGGATTCTTTATCTTTACTTTGAATCTTTGGGTTTAGACATGACTTCGGTGATCTTGAATCGTTTTATTAAAAAAGGGCAGCAACAAGCCCCTTATTTTGTTTATGATTTCTTTTCTTTATATCAAAGAATCATACAAAAGCTTGATTCACGCATTATAGACTTTTGATTCAAAGAATTTTACATACAATAAAAAAAAAATTTCCTTTTCCATTGTAAAATTGCTTGAAAGGACTTAAAAAAAAAAAAAAGACTTACGAAGTTGTTCCAACTTATTGATTCGCACTAACCCTAGATCCTTACTCCTGCTAAAGTAATAAAAACTTTCTATTCTCCTCGAGCTCCATCCTGTACTCTTTTTTATATTCAAAAAAGTGTAGGACTCTAGTAAAATAGAACACAAAATGTCGAGCCAAGAGCACCTATATTCCTATATAAAATAAAATAAAGTGGCGGATCAAAAAATCCACAGCAGATCATATCCTTCAATTCAAGTCGCACGTTGCTTTCTACCACATCGTTTTAAACGAAGTTTTACCATAACATTCCTCTAGTTTGTGTAATTGATTCAATTATGGAATCATGAATAGTCATAGTTCAGTCAGTATATCGTAATCTATACTTTTTCTTTCTCTATGAATAGAATATTGAATTTACGCATAAAAGGTTCAGTCAGAATTCAAATGAATCCCATATTAGATTGTATATATGTAAAATATAAATTTGAATAGAAATCTATATTTATATATATATATAAATTTTTATGAAAACTCTTAGAATCTATGGTTCTACCTTACTTAACCCGCATCACACACAAATAAAAAAAAAAGAAAATAGATTTTTTTTAATTCGGTTAAAATGATGAAAAAAGAAGTTGATTCTTCTTTTCATTTCAATATTTTATAATAAAAAAAATATTGGATTTTTAAACAGAAAGAGAAAGATGGTGTACAAAGGCAATCGAAGATTGATTCCGTAATGACTGTACTCTGGGACGGAAGGATTCGAACCTCCGAATAGCGGGACCAAAACCCGTTGCCTTACCACTTGGCTACGCCCCATTTCGATTTTTATTCAAGACTACTAAAAGAGTAATATTGCTATTGGTTGTTCGTCAATTCAATTTCAGCCCAAATTAAATATAGATTACATTAGTGCTAGAGTTTTTACACGTGTAGATAGCAAATCAAACTTACTTTATTGATCATTACATAGAATTCAATTAAGATATTGTATGAAAATATTATTTCTTTAATTCTCTTATGAGAATTAAAGGATTTTTGATTGAGTAAGTTCAACAAAGTCTTTTTATACTATCTTTCTTTATTTTTTTTTTTCGTTATATAAAAAATATATTAATAACTCAATCAAAATTAAATTATCCATAAGAACACCAATTTTTGTTATGCTTAATATAGTTAATTTTATCTGTATTTGTTTTAATTCTGCCCTTTTTTCAAGCACTTTTTTAGTCGCCAAATTGCCGGAGGCCTACGCCTTTTTGAATCCAATCGTGGATGTTATGCCCGTAATACCTCTTTTCTTTCTTCTCTTAGCCTTTGTTTGGCAAGCAGCTGTAAGTTTTCGATGAAATTATTAATACTGTCTTAGAAAAATTCACGATTTTTATTCTTCCACCAATTCAAAAGAAAAGATAAAAAAAAATCTTGACGTATGAACGAACTCTCAATTCAAACATTGAATTTTTTTGGTAGCCATACTAAATCTGGATCATTCTATTTCCTCCATTTTATCCTATTTTCCCTAAATGAAAGAACCTAAATTAGATTCGAGTTCAAAAAAAAATATCTAGATGTTGGTATGGAAATCGGTTTGAATATGAAAGACTCAACTATTATCTTATTACAAATTACTTTCTTAAACTGACTTAAACTGAAACTTTTTTATTTATTGGCATCAAAATGAGATATTTGGTATAAAAATAGAGAATCTATTCTCTTAAAAAAAAAAAAAAAGTAAGATCTTGGAGATTGTGTAATGCTTACTCTCAAACTTTTTGTATACACTGTAGTTATATTCTTTGTTTCTCTCTTCATATTTGGATTCCTATCTAATGATCCAGGACGTAATCCGGGACGTGAAGAATAAAAAAAATAAAGGTTTTTTATTGCTTTATTTAATTAGTGGAAATGCTCAATTTTATTCAGATTTTTTCTATTACACATCATAAAAAAGAGAAAGGGAAAGAGAGGGATTCGAACCCTCGGTACGATTAACTCGTACAATGGATTAGCAATCCAACGCTTTAGTCCACTCAGCCATCTCTCCTAATCGAAAATGGATACTTATTAGGTTCCATGTAGACAAAAAAGACTTGAAAAAAGCCTTCTCCAATTTTCTTCGTCAAAAATTTTCTTTTTTTGTTTTGTATAGATTATTCTTTATTATATATATATATATTACTGTTATATAATATATAACTTTTTTATAGAACTTTCTCAGTAATTCTATTTACATAAAAAATTTAGATAAAGATTAGATAAAGAAAAGGCTCGAACTAAAAATATAAAGAGAAATAAATAAAACCACAATAATAGGAATAGAGAATCTTTTTTTTGTCTCGTCTAAACACAAGTAAAAGATCCTTTTTTATTTTAATAGCCTGGCCTGGTCAGTCCCCAGCCGGGCCTTTTTTTGTTAAAGTTAAAAAGACTCATCCGATGGATTTTTAGACAAAAAAGATCTGAAATTGAAAAAAAAAAGAATCTGCTTTTACTAATTTTATTAAGTCAACGCTAGAATTTTCGAATTTTTTTTTCAGATTTTTTTATTACACTCCCGATTACTTTGTTCGACAAAAGGTCACTTTATATGCAATAATTGGAGTGTAGCGGGTATAGTTTAGTGGTAAAAGTGTGATTCGTTCCTTTAACCCCTTTAATAGTTAAAGGGTCTCTCGGTTTGATTAATCTTCCGATTAAAAACTTTATTTCTTAAAAGGATTTAGTCCTTTACCTTTCAATAAAAAATTCAAGGAAGATTATAGATTCTCGTAATTTGTATCCAAAGACTCTAATCAATTGTCAATTTGGATTATGAAATTCCGAAACATAATTTTTGAATTGGATTACTATTTACAATTCAATAAGTATAACAAGAGGATCCATGGATAAAGCTAGAAAAGTTTCTTTCTAATCGTAACTAAATCTTCATTCAGTTCTATTCATTGTTTGGTATAGAAAAAATTGAAGCAAAATAGCTATTAAACGAGAACTTTGGTTTACTAAAGACATCGACATTTTAGATTGTTTTAGCTCGGTGGAAACAAAATACTTTTCCTAAGGATTCCGTTAAATAGAAATAAAGAACGAAGTAACTAGAAAGATTGTTCGAGTTCTACTTTTCTATCTTCTATTAAGGATCATCTAGAAAGCCAAATTTTATGTGAAAGCATCCAGACGGAAAAAAGCTAACATAGATGTTATGGGTCGCATTTTTATTTTGATTTCGTTCCCGTCTTTTTTTATTTTTTTTATTTGGGAATTTATCCATCCATCATAAAGGAGCCGAATGAAACCAAAGTTTCATGTTCGGTTTTGAATTAGAGACGTTAAAAATATAAAAATGATCAATCGGCGTCGACTAAAACCCTTAGCCTTCCAAGCTAACGATGCGGGTTCGATTCCCGCTACCCGCTCTAAATTCTAAATAGCCCCTTTTTATTAGCGACAATTTTATCTATTAGAATTGTCTAATAGCAATTGTGTATTGAAGTGAATTCAATACACAATTGCTAAAAAGATTTCGCACATGCTTTTTTTTTTTAAGAATTGGAAAGTAAAAAAAAGCGAAAAGCGTCCATTGTCTAATGGATAGGACATAGGTCTTCTAAACCTTTGGTATAGGTTCAAATCCTATTGGACGCAATATCAATATAACTATATTGATATTTATCTATTATTTCCATTTCTATATATTATATAGAATATATTTTTTTCTATATTAGAAAAAATAAAAGAAAGAAATAGAATAAGAAAGAAACTCTGAATGCTTTCAGATTTCATATTAAACAGATATTAGTTATATACTTCTTTCTATTATATATCTACTTAACTTATCTACTTCTATTTATAGAATTTCTGAAAAATTTAATTAAAGAATACAATTTACTAAAGAATCAAAAATTAAGAATGATCCATTTCTTTTTTTATAATTTCTCCCGAAGTAGAAAACGTTCCAGTTGCTCTTGAATACCTTCTTTCAAAAAGCTTTCTGCTTCAGCGGTTAATGTCTTGGTAGAGGATATGATTTCTTGGAACTGAGGTTTATTCGTTTTTAAATAAGTGCGTAACTGAACGAGAAATTTTCTTACTTGTCCAATTTCTAATCCATCCAGATAACCATTTGTTCCGGTA